ACGTTCCTGGAAATTCTTGCTCCCCTTGGACCATTTGTATCTATATGCATCAGGATCCCGATTCATGGATCTCTCGGTTCGAGAAATAAGAGGATCGAACCATTTCTTCTGACTCTTTTTCAAATTCGATAAATGTTGGTTGATTGTATATTTCATTATAGTTCTATGATTCAGAGTATCATTTCCTATTTGATCCCTTTGAATTCCATATTCGAAGTTGCGATCGGATCTATTCATTAAAAAGAATTGATTCGATACATTTCTTATGTACCCACGGGTGCTATATTGGATTTGAATCAGATTTTGGATCAATCTATATTGATTGACTGCCTTCATTATGTTGTTGCTAGCAAATACCACTATTTTTGGTTTTGGATCTTCCAAAGCATTCCCGCAGGAGATCCGGACCAATTTTTTTCTGATCCTCCGATAAAAAGATTCATTCTCTTCATAAAAAATAGGAGGTAGAACCAATAAAGATTTCTTTTTCGATTCATCCCTGGAGTTGAATACCTCATTCAAGAAATCCAATCTGTAGGAATCAATAGAAAAGGCAAATCCCTTATGATACACCAGATCCGGCTCGGTTATTGATAGAGTTAATAGATCTGCCATTTCTTGAAATCTCTCTTCTGATTCAAAATCGTGGTGCAACGTGTATCCTCCCCTGTTCTGGTCATGGAATAGATGAAATAAATCAAAAAATGAATTTTGGTTCAAGAATGAAATCTTATTGGAACTGTCCATATCCGGTTCATCCTTCGGAACCATATCACATCCCGGATCTGATGAAATAGGATGAATTGAGACGGTATTTTGTAAATACGTAATTATCTTGAATATATCAACCATTTCTTTATTTTCCGATCTCCTGGAAGGGACAAAAGAAAAATCTTGTTGTTTCTTCAACCATTTCTGATCTCTAGTGGACCCCTCAGTAGGATTCGAACCCAGATGAAGTTCTGACCATCTGTCAGAGAAAAAAGAACGAATTGATCTTGTAGGATTCCCAAGAAATTCTTCGATTTCTTCCGGAAGCAGATGATTATTCATCTGCGTCTCACGTTCCGTGAATAGCCGGGACATTGAGGAATCCCCAGAAAGGCATTTCGGGAATCGGTCTGATTCTATCTCTGTTCGTTCCGTTTGAAGAAAGGAAGGATCCCAAAGAATCGATCTTTCTTTTAGTTGTTGAATCTCTCTTTGATGGATCAATGTGTGATATTCCGAATCCTCATTACTAATGGAATCAAAATGATCTCTGGATTGATCAGAAGATCCTTTCAATTGGCTAGAATCCGTTACTTGAACGAAAATAGATCTTGTGGAATCATATTGCATATTTGACGATACATTCCGTACCTTGCTAAAAAACCGAGCCTTGTTTACCAACCACACATTGTCTAACCAAATACAATTCTCTCTCGATACGTTCCTCAAAAAATCCGATTCGTGCGGATTCTTCCCCCAACTAACGAAGAGATCTTGGCGGAATTGCCACATATGAAATTGAGCACAATTTTGCAAAGAAATACCCCACTTGTTTCTCGAGAGGAGATGGGAAACATGCTCAATATCATTTGATTGAATAGTTGACCCAGCTCCTTGTTGTTTGAAGAAACCCTCCGCTTCAATTGGTCTTTTTTCACGAAAAGCAGACATGAGATAACAAATCCAGTGTTTCACTAAGATTTCGAATAGCTGTCCCGAATTCAAGTTAATTATGTTTCGCTTCTTCCTCGGAGAAAGACGATCAAACAATTCCCAATCATGGTCCTTGCGGATCGGATCATCCGTATAGGATACAAAAGGAGACTCCAGATATTTGATATCTTTCTCTTTGAATGAGATCTCAATTCCAGCTACGGTTTCATTAGATATCTTACAACTATAATCCCTCTTTTTTCCGATCCGGTTCCTCCACCACCGCGAACCCCAGTTAGATTCAGGCATGATACACTTTTTAGTTATTGGGAGAACCCAAGTACTCTCTTTCGGATCCATGAAACAACTCTCAGAGATCTTTTTTCCTTTTGGAAGATACAGGAGCGAAACAATCAACCTATTGATATTGGAAGACCCAAAAGATTCTTCCAATGTATCATTTCTGGGTCCAATGGAATTCATAGGTATAGGAAGAAGCCCCATCAAATAGAGATTTTTTCTTTCGACCATATTTCGATTGTTAATACGATATATAAGGACCGCTACTGCAAGCAGTACTACACCTTTGATCGTGAAATATCGATTGCTTGTTGAACCCCGTGAATCGCGTGAAAGTAGGATACTCAAAATTCGGGGGTCAAAGAGTTTCATAAAACGTTCTTGGTGGAAAAAAATGTGAGTGAAAGATCCCACGGAATCGAATTTGGTCCACGAATCTAAGAAATAGTGAGAATTCTTGATCTCTCTCAATATCTCTCTCAATTCGAAGATCCAGGATTTTAATGGATGTCGTTTCACTGCTTCCTGCTTCATTGATTCCTCCTAAGGATTTCAT